TATTCGGGGGCATAATTCACATGGATATAGTAAGTCTTGCTTGGGCTGCTTTAATGGTAGTCTTTACATTTTCCCTTTCACTTGTAGTATGGGGAAGAAGTGGACTCTAGGGCTAGGGTAATTACTAATTGAATTGAGTTGAGTAATCAAACTGTATTAATAGTTTCATAATCCTTCTGCAAAGCGTTTTTCTTTCAAATATCTTCATTTTAAAATTCGACTGGAATCCAGTAAAGTAATGTAATAGATGACGAATAACCTTTCAATCAAACAAATAGTTAAATTAAATGATTCCCATCTTCGTATTTTGAAACTAAACGGAATACGCATGATATGCAATTTTTTCCAACCAAATTGAAATAGAGTATTTAGATGAACTAGCTCTTAACAGAATTATATATAAATATTACAATGAGGAGCAACCGACCCCTTTTTATTTGTTTCTCGCTTTACTGTTCAAAGAGGAAGTCGATCTGTTATTATGTAGATACGTATTTTATAAGATAAGAGTAAAGGTGGGCATTCAATTATATCATATTGATCGAAATCGGTCTAAACCAAATGAATGTACCAAAGTAAAGAACTCGAATTGGGGTACTATGTATATTACACATATGGGAGTTATATGTACATATATCAATATACAGATTACGGAGTGATCTACATTAAGCCATCTTTCTTTATACAGTCCAACTTTATTATTTTATATAATAATGTATAGTAGAATTATACACTAATAGATAGTATGGTAGAAAGGTTCCTATATTCCTTTCTACCATACTATCAAATCTCATATACGTCTGATTTTAATTCGCTCATTTTATTTAAGACGTGGAATTTGAATCCCTTTCATTTCTTCCATTATTGATAAGAACTAAGAAGTCAAGCTTGATTCAAATTAATCGTTTTGACTGACCGTTTTTACGTAAATGATAAGTAAAAAAGCAGTAGGAACTAGAATGAACAGTGCAGTAGCAATAAATGCGAGAATATTTACTTCCATAATTTCATCGTTTTTTTACTTCATAATTAATAACTCGGGATCTGATCCCATAGAGATTCTAAATCTTTATCCTGTAAATTCAATGGGAGAAATACATCCCGATGATATTGAATCGGATCAATATCATTGAATAACAATATCTGAGCTATCAAATCTATTCATCATCGAGAATGGAATAGTATAACATAGGAAGATCTTTTATCCATACGGAAGAAAAACCTAAAATGGAATTCCTGATCCAATTTAGAATCTCATTGAATTATTATTCTTTATTTTATCCATTCGTTATTTTCTATAACCTACCGTCTTATTTATAGAATCATATATATAATATAATAAAGGATGATCTGGCCCATCTTCCGCTTCCATTGGTCAAAAACCCAACCCAAGAAGTAAAATGGAAAAAATAAGAAGAAAAGATCGAATATTTTGATAAATTAAAAAAGAAAAAATGAACTCTTTTTTTTTAGTTTGTTCTTTCTTCGATAGGACCTTCCCCGGAAATAAAAAAAGATTTCTCATTCCCTCACTAAGAGAAGAGAGGGTCCATCTTTTCTTTGTTTGCTCTTCCTTTTCTTAATTACTTAATTTAAATATTCCTTTCTTTCCTTGAACCGGCCCTGGGACACATATATCCAAAATGAAGTATGTAGTTTGAATGATATAAATAGATTGTTTCCTATTAGTAATTTAAGTTATCAAAAATTGGAGCTAGAAAGAGGCTTTAATATGAAAAAAAGTATTTTATCGAGGTAACTATGTGAAAAGTGCATTTTTTATCGTACAATAAACGAATCCAAATTTGTGTATATGCTCTAGTGAAAGTATATATATAAGTATTCGATTCCCTTCCACGGGTCAGGAGCAATCGAAAAAAACCAGACAAGGATTTCTTTTAATCCTAACTAAATAGGGTGCTACTCACAATTGTACCAATTCAATATGCCTATCCCCCTCGGTACTAATTGAAGTAATTGAAATTGTCGCATTGTATTTTCTCAATAAAAAATTCGAAACGGAAAAAAAAAGGACCCTATGGGAATTAGATCCCACTCTATGCCCCTTGACAGAAAATAAAAAAATGAATTGATGGAGTCATCGGATACTAGGTCGGGACTGACGGGGCTCGAACCCGCAGCTTCCGCCTTGACAGGGCGGTGCTCTGACCGATTGAACTACAATCCCAGAGAAATAAGGTATACAGCATACATATTATTAATGATTTGATTAAGACTAGTTTAATTTAGAATTGTCGTATTGTAACAGAGAAAGGAGTGATTGGTATATTAATATCCACATAGATATGGACTTTAGTGAGAACGACACGGATTACTAGAAATCCTATTGTCAAATCGTGTTAAATCGATTGATACGAAATCTTTCCAAAAAATATTTTGACTTGTTAATTCTTGTCCTATGTTTTCGGATTATGATATGAATCCAGATAATTCATAAAATGAAGAATATATCGGAAAAAAACAAATAGGATATAAAATTAACCAGACGTTTCCGGCGGACAAATTTCTTATATTATGTAATCTCATGATGGATCGGTGAATTCTTGGGCCGAGCTGGATTTGAACCAGCGTAGACATATTGCCAACGAATTTACAGTCCGTCCCCATTAACCACTCGGGCATCGACCCAGGAAGAATCAAGTCTAGACTTATTGATAATACATGATCAACCTCCTTTCGTAGTACCCTACCCCCAGGGGAAGTCGAATCCCCGCTGCCTCCTTGAAAGAGAGATGTCCTGAACCACTAGACGATGGGGGCATATCTGCGATGCCCAACCGACATCATACTATATATACTCATAGTATGAATAGTTTTTTGTAATTGTCAATATAATGTAATGGTGTGACTAAATACGAATAAGTTTTCCACCTTTCCTTTCGCGATTCCGATAGAATATTTTTTCATTCATGGTTCATGAATGAAAAAAATTCTATATTCTATTTCTATATATAGATTCTATATCATTAGAATGGATAAACATTCCGAAATAATTATAATGTGTTATAATTAATAATTAATGAAGTATAGGATCGCTAGTGATTTGTCCGACAGAAAAGCCATTCTTCAACCTTCACGCATCGATTCACGCATTGTTAAGATGCGATATTCCTATCTTACAGCTAGGAAATTAAGAAACGATAGAAAGTTTCTTTTTTTCTAAGAGCAGAGCTTGGATTTCAGGTACGAGTTGAATCTTTTCATTCCATACATTACATGATTTGATCACATATCAAATATCTTGGATCTATTTCAATTTGTGTATTAATCAAACGAATCTCGTTGTGATAGGGGTCAATAAAAGAAAAAAAAAAGTAATTAGGTTTTAGCCTAGACTGACTAAAAAAAAAAAGATATTCCCGAATGAGACACTATGAGCCTACTGTATGCACCTATGTAATGTAATATGTAGGTATATAATATATGTATATGTCTTCACATTGTCTCATTCAGGAATGGAATAAAATAGGCCCTTTTAACTCAGCGGTAGAGTAACGCCATGGTAAGGCGTAAGTCATCGGTTCAAATCCGATAAGGGGCTTTTTCCACAAAACTCTAGTTTCAATCTTCATTTTTTAGTGGATAATAGGGATATTTTTTTTATTAGAATGAGTTAATTAACTAATTATCATTATAAATATAATGAGATAGTATAGTGATTATAAAGTGTTCATTATAATGATAAATCACCCCGCTTATTGGGAAGACAACTATGTCACTACAGGCTATATTCTTACTCAACTCAGGTTTCATTATTCCATATTTTTGGTTCGAGGACATAGATATTCTACCTACTCAACCCCAATTATGAATCGCCAAATATTCCTACTTTTCCGTTATTCCAATCAAATCCATCATAAATATAAGAAATAAAAAAGGTAAGTGGACCTGACCTATTGAATCATGACTATATCAGCTATTCTGATATTCAAATTTGATAGAGATAGAATTGTAGCCTCGAAATTTTTTTTTTCATTTCCTTTAGACTACGTCGCAAGAATTTAGAATTTGTCGATATTTCCGATTCAATCTTTTTTGGATCCTCCATAAGAATAAATTATTATTCCGTTCCTCCACTCCTCCACGCGAAACGTTTATTCTGAGTCACAAAATAAGAGACGTCTATTTTTGAATATCTTTCTTTGATTCAAAAAAAAAAAGGATCGGTTGCTTATATATAGATTTTTTTTATCTATCTATAGTTATAAATATAGATAGATCGGGTCGTGTCTTTATGTACCAAATATTTACATATTGATGCATCCTCTATTTTTGTTTCGACAATGGGATGGATAACGAGAACGGATACTAGAAATAGAAAGATATTTGAATTTCCAGTCCACTATCCACTATATAGTATATAGTATTTAATTTACTATTTTATATTGCATATCATATTTCATTTAGAGACAGGGGGAAAATAAGGAATTTCTCCTCTTTTTCTGACAACAACAAGGTAAAGTAAATAAGCAAATAGTCCATTTTTTGGCTCGAACCATTCAAAAATATATTATACTTTGTAGTTTTCGATTCATCTGAAGGAAATATAAAAGATAAAGAAGACAATAAAATAAAAAAAATGAATTAAAATTGAAAAGTCATATCATATAAATTATATAGGGTACTGTAGTCGTTTAATATACTATAGAATAGAAATAAGTTGGAAGAATCCATAGAGATATTTATTGATTGATCTTTTCTCAATATCACAAACAAGATCCAAAAATAAGATTAGTTGGTGGAGCGGGTGTAGATAGGAGGAGCAACTGGTGATGGGAGCGGGGATCATTTGTTCAAAGCATAGTTCTTTCAAAAAATTCATCTGAGTTGAGTGATGAGTCATAAGACAATTCAAGATTCAGATAGTTATTCAGAATAAAAGAGGAAAAAATAATAGAATCGAACTCATGGATTTACCTAGGTCGGTTTATGACTCAATAGAAACAAGAAAGAAAGGATTTTTTTCTTCGAAACCCATT